TAGGAGCATACTCTGGATCGGAATCGTATCGTGGGGAGTACTACCTGATCATTTCTACCAACTTAAAGCCCCAATTAGTATTCCTTTTATGCAGAAATGTCCCTTTGGATAATTTACATAATCTCTATTACTAATCCTTTGTGTAATTTGGTGTTTCTAACCATCCACTCATTTTTGTCCAATCGCCTGTTATGGTAATACATGTATGTTAATACATACAAATGAGAGTGAAAACTCCATACAGTTGATCTTGTGAACCCGCTTCAAGCCATGATGTCCAATCAATTAATCTTGGGGTAAAAAGTCTCTACTGCTTATATTTACTTTTGCTTAATCCTGGTACATAGGAAATGAGACTCGATCTTTTTACTGCGAACTTATAAGCTGTTTTTTTCACTCATATAACTATCTGATTTAGTTCATCAACCCGAACGATGAACCAAAAAATGAAGATATCTACTCAACTCTTTCCTAGAAAAAAGGCAAAAGAAAGGAAATAGGAAAAAGTTTATGGCTCGACGAATCGCACGTAGAGATATTGATAACACACATAGAGTTAATGGTATTTCATAACTAATCGATTGAGCAGCAGCTCGTAAACCACCTAAAAAGGAATATTTATTATTTGATCCATATCCTGACATAAGAAGTCCAATGGGAGCAATACTTGAAATGGAGATCCATAAAAAAACACCGATATTGAGATCGGCTAGAACAAGGTGATAACCAAAAGGAATTACTGAATAACTTAGTAGAATTGATATGACCGCTATGGATGGTCCGATACTGAATAAACCAGTATCTCCTCTAGATGGAAGAATATTTTCTTTGAAAAGTAGTTTTGTCCCATCTGCTAGAGCTTGGAGAATTCCCAATGGGCCGGCGTATTCAGGTCCAATACGTTGTTGTATCCCTGCTGATATTTCTCTTTCTAACCACACAATTACTAGTACACCTATTGTGATTCCTAATACAAGAGTCAAAATAGGGATAAGCATCCATATGATCCCATAGACCTCTTTTAAGGATTCCAATCGGGAAAAAGAATTGATATCTTGTACTTCTGTTGTATCAATTATCATTTCAACGATCAACTTCTCCCATAATGATATCTATACTACCTAGTATCGTCATAATATCAGCCAATTTCATTCTTTTAACTAACTGAGGAAGAATTTGCAAATTGATAAAACCCGGCGGTCGGATTTTCCATCGCCAAGGAAAAACACTTTGATCTCCTATCAAAAAAATTCCCAACTCTCCCTTTGGTGCTTCGACTCTCACATAAAGTTCTTGTTTCGATAATTCAAAAGTGGGCGAAGGCTTTTTACTAATGAATCGATATTCAAAATCATTCCATTCGGGATCCCTTACTCTATCAAAGGATCGGATTTCTAAATTCTCATAGGGCCCCCCTGGAATTCCTTCCAGAGCCTGTTGAATAATTTTTATAGATTCCGTCATTTCACTGATTCGTACTAAATAACGAGCTAGCGAATCTCCTTCTTTTTGCCATTGGACCTCCCAATCAAATTCGTCGTAACACTCATAATGATCAACTTTACGAAGATCCCATTGTATTCCGGAAGCTCGTAGCATTGGTCCTGATAAACCCCAATTTATTGCTTCTTCTCCGCTAATAATGCCTACTCCCTCAACTCGTTCTAAAAAAATAGGATTTCGTGTAATAAGTTTTTGATATTCAGCAATCCCTGTTAAAAAATAATCACAGAAATCCAAACATTTATCTATCCAGCCATGAGGTAGATCAACAGCCACTCCTCCGATACGAAAATAATTATGCATCATTCTCATACCAGTGGCAGCTTCGAATAAATCATATACTAATTCTCTTTCTTTGAAAATATAGAAGAAAGGGGTCTGTGCACCAATATCTGCCATAAAAGGACCAAGCCATAACAAATGAGAAGCTATACGACTCAACTCCAACATAATTACTCTGATATAGCTGGCTCTTTTCGGTACTTGAATATTTCCTAATTGCTCTGGTGCATTTACGGTTATTGCTTCTGTGAACATAGTAGCTAAATAATCCCAACGTGTTACATAAGGCAGATATTGTATAATTGTTCGGTTTTCCGCAATTTTTTCCATTCCTCTGTGTAAATAACCCAATATTGGTTCACAGTCAATAACATCTTCACCATCTAGAGTAATAATGAGTCGAAGAACACCATGCATTGATGGGTGGTGAGGACCCATATTTACTATCATGAGGTCTTTTCTTGTCGCTGGTACATTCATAGGTTTTTCCCCGATTCATTCTTCCATGAATTGCTGAAAACAAAAATAAATTCATCAAAATTCAAGATCTAATAAATCAAATAATTAAAGTTCTTCAAATTAGTGAGTTTTTAGTTCCCGAATATCTAACCGACCAATTAATTCTTTATAACGTACTCTATTTTTTTTTGACAAATAAGCCAGTAGTCGTTGACGTTTTCCCAGAATTTTACGTAGACCTCTCTGAGATAAATAGTCTTTTCTGTGCAATTCCAAATGCGAAGTGAGCCTTCGTATCTTATTGGTGAAACTGAATACTTGAAATTCAACAGACCCCCGGTTTTCCTCTTTTTCTTCTTGCAAAAAAACGGAAATGAATGAATTTTTTACCATAAAAGAAAATTTCTCCCCCTTTTAATTTTCTTGTTTAAAGATATTAATTTTACCTATCAGAAATAATAAATAATAATGCCAACCATTTTAATCGGTTATACTTAATTTAATTATGGACTCCTAATTTTATCAAATTCAATCTTTTTTCAAATAAAATGATCAATCAAATTTTCAATTTGATTTGTATAAAAATACAAAGGGACGGCACTCATAATTGATACGTCATTGAATTAGTATCATGTATCAGAATGGAATGTAAGACAACACATGTGTGTATCTGTTTGCTTTGATATATCAGATATGCTACAGGATAGATAGCAAAAATGTACCATCATCGAATTTTGAATTTAATTGTGGATACATTTTAATTAAATTGCGGATACATATGTATCCTTACCATACTGAAACGACTGCCATTAGTGGTATCAAACCAATAGCGATTCATACAAGCTAAATCTTCTAATCGATAAGTGGGCCAAAGAAAGAACTTTAATTTTATTAATTTATTTTTATCTATATCAAGATTTGTGCTTTTATCCAAAAATTTACCACAGTTTTTTACGTTCTTACCATCGCAAAATACTGGATTTCTATCCTGACCCTTTCTATTTCTTGAATTGAAACAAATTAGAATTCTAAACTCTCTACGACGTCTAGGTGATAAAATATTTTCAGGAACGAGCAAAGCATAATGATTTTTGTCTCTATTTCCAGTTCTTTTTTGATGTCTTGCAATGGATTTATCAAAATTATTTTTATCAACATATTCTTTTTCTTGGTATCTTTGATTAGTTTGTTCTTTACTCTTATGAACCAATGAAATACTTATGGTTTGATACATAATAAATTGTCCATCATTTTTGACAGACAAACGAACCGGTTCGATAATAAATATCCCCTTTTTCATCAATTCTGTAAGAGTTAAATCTTTCTGAATCAGCATTATATCCAGACTCATTTCTCCCCGTTCAATAGAGGATATAGCAATTTCTCTTGGGTTTATCAGTCTAAGCAGGAGACAATATACCTTGATATTATTGATCATTCTTTGATTCAAAGAATCATCCCATCTCAATTGAAAAAGCAAATACTTTTTTAGAAATAAATCGAGTTCTGCTTCTGTATTGCTTTTATATTGCTTTTTCTTTCTACGTTTTTTTATGCCTGATCCTACCGCATAATCTTCTTCAACATCTTTTTTTTTGTTTGAAAGAACTGATCCGCGATTCCTTCGGTTTTCTGCATCTGATCCAAGATTCCCTTGGGCTGGAGATTCTTTTTCTTTTTTCTTTCTATTTTCTAATTCAAGATATTTTTTTTTATTCGATGATATAAAAAGATCCCTTTTTTGATTTTCATTGATGTTTTTATTTGCACTAATATTTGCATTTCCATTAAAATTAAAAAGAAGTAATTTGATGGGTATGGCCCAGGGTTGAATTTTATATGAATTATAAAGTAGAGCAAATTCCGGGAAGAACCAAAGTTGAAGATTCGATATGGGACGATTTAGTATTTCTTCATTCATTCCCATCCAATCAAACCTTTTTTTATTGGAGGGGTTGATTTCTTGATGAATCGTGAGATAAAAAAGACCTTTCTTATTATTACTAGTTTTAGTCTTTTTATTACTGTTGGTATCGATCCAGGCCTCAATATCGACCTTCTTTTTAAGACAAAAATGGAGAATTTTCCAATCAAAATATTTTCTATCCGGATTTTTCTCCATATCCATAATACCATCTTTTCCTAGATAATTATTGATAAGGATACCTCCCATCCCATCAAATAATTTTTGTTTGTGTGTGTTGTAATTATAAGAAATCTCTTGGTTATTGTTTACTTGTAATGGTGATACATAAATATATGAGTTCTTCTTATCTTCATAATTAATAGATTTAGATGATAAGAGATCATACCTATAGTGTTTTTTAAAATTTTCTTTTTCGTAATGAATTACTTGGTCTTTTTCATACGAATCCCATTTGTTTAAATCTTTATTTTGGGCCCTCCAACCTTGATTAACTCTATTTCGCCATTTTTGTGGTACTAATCTCGACCATCTAATCCTTGAGAAATTATATTGATAATGACCCCTTAACCAACTTTTCCATTGATTCATTCCAGAATTCCGAAGTTTCTTATGTTTTAATTCGGAATGCAATATTCCTTGTGCTCCAAAATAATCCTTTATTTCGTTTTTAAGAAAAAGAGATGTTCCGTGATATTGAAGGATAGATCTTAACTTATCCAAGCTAATAACTTGGGTTTGTGATAATTTGTAAAATACATATGCTTGTGACAAAGAGGATAAGTTCTGTGAATTCTTATTCATATTTCTAATATTAGAAAGGGACTTTATAAAGTGAATTGTATTTTGATTTGTTTTATCAATCCTTTCTTCATTGGCTTCAATATTGTAAATGTATTTATCAAAATTTTTTTTTGTTGATTCAAGAAAAAGTTGTGTATTGATCCGAGGAATATTAATCATACATAAGAAGATATCTATATATACCCTTTCGACGAAAAATTTTATAAAAAAATATGATTTACGGATTAATCGAATATTTCTTCTTTTTAACATCTGCCAAAAAATTGGGGCAGATTCTAATCTTTTAGCATCATGACTTTTTTTGTTAGCACTAATATGGATTTCTGGAGTTAGAAATTTGGTTTTCTTTTCTTTTGTAATTTTTCCTATTTGAGTTCTGATTAGGCTTGTTCTATCAGTTAGATCTTTGATTTTTTTTTCTGTCAGTGAATAATTTGTCCAATCGATAGATTGAATTTGACTGGACGATTCATAAATCATACTATTGCTGATTATTGAATCTTTTTCTTTTTTAGTTTCACTCGATTCATATATTTCTCTCAATCCAAATAATATAATTGGATTTAGTTTTGATAGTTTTTTTATTATTCTTTGTATAAGGAGAATTTTTTTGATAATCCATTTTTTTATTTCTTTTGGGACTATTAGAAAGAAATTTGTTCTTTCTTTTAAAACTCTTAGAACTAGAAAACAATTCCTTTTCCATTTTAGAATTTTTTTTCCGAGTTCTTGAAAAATGGGTTCAAAAAAGGAGGGTCTTTTTCGGGGAGAACCAAAAGGCAGTTCAGTTTCCATTCCCCAAACTGTTAAAAAACAAAAATCATCTTTTTTCCCTTTCTTTTTCATTAGATCTCTATAAGAAGAGGCTAGCTTAGATCTGTGCCAAGGTTTCAGACAGAAAGGAAATAGTATCTTTATTTGAATACCGTCCGTTAACCAGTTTTTCGGAAATTCTGTTTCTGATAATTGAACACCATTATAGGTGCATTTAACATGCATTTCCCTCTTCCAATCCTTTAAATCCTCGGACCACTCGGGAAATTGAAATAATAGCATACGACCAATATTTTTAGCTATTATTAATGACGGTAATATAATAGATTTTCTAAGAATTGATTGTGTTACTAAGACTGAACCTCTTATTACTTGAGCAAATATAATGGTATCCCAGGCTTCGGCTATTTCTATTCGTACTTTCTCTTCTATTTTGTCCTTTTCTCTTTTGTTCGCCTCTTTTTTCTCTTTTTCTTTTGTATCTTCCTCCGCATAATCCGAAATTTTGAATTCTGTGTTTTTACCCATTCTATTTATGAAAATGAGTTTCATCAGTTCGGAGATATCAAATGAAAAAAGAGGGGGGTTGTCTATTCTGTCCAAAAAAAGTGGGGAATGTACATTTGCTTGAAACAGTTCCCAAATAGCTAGTTTACGTCTTTGAGCGCGCATGGAGCCTTTTATTATGTCTCGACGAAAATCCGATTGTTGAGAATAACGTATTAAAGCCACTTCGTCTGCTTGATCAGAATTATTAGTATCCGTGGTAGTAGTATAAGTATCGGGATTCTGCTGATTATCAGTAAAAATGACTACACGTTTAGCTTTTCTTGAACGAATCTGATGATCTTGTGCCCCGTCTTCTTCATTTTCTCTCTCTTGTTGTTCTAAATCGTCGATTAATTTATATGACCATCGAGGGATTTTTTTACTTATTTCGTTTATTCCTATTCCAAGATCTTTTTTTCTAATTTTTTGATCATTAGTATCAGTTATAACTGCATTGAATAAAAATTTTGTTTGATCTTTTGAATAAATTCGTTTTTGTTCTTCGTCTGGAAATAAAGAAAGTCCTTTCAAATTGAAATCCAATGGCGATTCTCCAGCAAATTCACTAATTAAGTTCAAGAAATTATCAACGGAAATTGGCAATGATTTTCTATCAAATGCATTTATTTTTTGTTGAAATTCTCGATCTCCATAATCAGTAGCAAGAAGGATACCGTGGATCTTATTTAGCCAAAGAGTTCCGATGGAATTTCCAATGGAAGTTTCATTTATGATTGAAGGTGGAAAAAAAAAATTGATTGTTCCACGATAAGGCCCGTTCAAGAAAGGATCATATTTTTTAGGCAAGTATTCTTTTTTAGTTTCATCATTACATAATCTAGTCTTTTTTTCGAGTACATCCAGAGGAAGAGATCCCTTGTCTAGAGCCTCTATTCTACTTATAAACTCGTTGCTTAGGTTGTTTTCGTTTTGTTCATTGGTATAAACCCACTGATTATACAGTTCATAAGAGGAAGGGTTTTCCGTTGTGTACAAAGACATCTTTCTTTGTATCATTTCAAAAAAAGTTGACAAACTAGGTGGAGACGTAAAAGATATTCTTTGTTTTCCGTCACTTCGACATGTGTAAAAAAAATATTGTGACATTTCATTTCTTACAGCATTTTCAAATCGATCATTTTTTATATACCGCAATGGACGAGTCCATCGTTTATAGTCGAAAAGACGGGTCACCAGAGGTTTTT